ATCATCCATACATAACGAATCAGTGTGATGTGATATATATATATTCATATCATATACGTAATATCTGAACAGTAAAGTAAAAAGTAGTGGGCGAATGACGGGAATTGAACCCGCGTAATGATGAATTCACAATCCAGTGCCTTAATCCACTTGGCTACATCCGCCCCCTACTATTACTATTTTACTATTTAATTCATTTAAAAATTTAAATAAATTAAATAATAATAAATTTAAAGCAAATTACAAAAAGAAAATATGGATCATAGAATTTATAATTTCAATATGAGGGTGGGTTGCCCGGGATTCGAACCCGGAACTAGTCGGATGGAGTAGATAATTTCTTTGTTATAGTTATATTAGTTATATAAAGAAAAATCCCTCCCCAAGCCGTGCTTGCAATTTTCACTGCACACGGCTTTCCCTATGTATACATCATTTTACTTAGAAATAGACTTTATTTAAAAAGTTGAATATTCAATTGATTTAACCCTTATTACATACTATATAAAATAAACATTTCAGAATAATATAAAATCCATGAATAAATTTTATTTTAAAAATTTAATTATTATTATTTGTAATCGGACATATATCATTAATAATAAAAATATCCAAATACCAAATTCGACTTCTATATACTTCCTGTAAACTGGAAGAAATTTTTGGGAATGTCAAAAAAATAATGTTTTCTTTCGACATAAGAAATTCTTCTAATAATTTCGAGTCAAATCTTTTCAAAAAAGTACGTAGAGTACTTTTGTGTTTCCGAGCCAAAGTTTTAGCACAAGAAAGCTGAAGTATATATTTTATTCGATACAAACTTTTTTTTTTTGAAGATCCACTATGATAATGATAAAAATTTCTGCATATAGACCCAAATCGGTCAATAATATTAGAATCTGATAAATCAACCCAAACTGGCTTACTAATGGGATGTCCTAATACGTTACAAAATTTAGCTTTAGCCAATGAAGCAATTAAAGGAATAATTGGAACAAAGGTATCGACTTTATTAATAGCATTATTAATTAGAAATGAATTTTCTAGTATTTTACTCCGTATTACTGAAGAGTTTCTTCGCAAACTTAAAAGATAACCTAAAAATTCAAAAGAATAATTGGATAATTTATTTATATAAATCCTTCTTGTATAAAACCACAAAGAAAAATGCCATTGCCAAAAAGTAATCAAGTAAAATTTCCATTTATTCATGAAAAAGGGGGTCCCTTTTGAAGCCAGAATGAATTTTCTTTGATACCTAATATAATGAAAGCAAGGTTCCTTGAACACCCATAGGTTCTCTTGAAAATCCTTAACCTTTATAAAGACATTCATAAGATATTTTATTTTTCCATAGAAATATATTCGTTCAAGAAGAACTCCAAAAGATATTGATCGCAAATGATAAGATTGGTTACGTAGAAAGACGAAAATATATTCGTATTCACATACATGAGAATTATATAAGAATAAGAATAATCTTTGATTACTTTTTGCAAAAAAAGAACTGGCTTTCTTTGGAGTAATAAAACTATTCCAATTTTTGTTGATAAAGAATCGTAATAAATGCAAAGAAGAAGCATCTTTTATCCAATATCGAAGAGTTTGGACCAAGATTTCCGCATGGACCAAGTGGGGTATTAGTATATCTAATACTAAATTTAAATGTGAAAAACTGTCCTCTAAAAATGGAAATATTGAATGAATTGATCGTAAATTCTGCAATTTTACTATATTTTTCTTTTTCTCTTCTAGACAAGGTATTAATCGTAGAGAAAATGGAATTTCCACAATAAAAGCAAGCCCCTCTGATATGATTTCAGAATACCAACTTTTGGTGCACATCAAAAATGGAGTTTGATTAGAAGCATTAGAAGAAATAAAAAAATGATTCTGTTGATACATTCGAATAATTAATCGTTTCACAATCAGTAAACTGAATTTATTGTCATAACCTAAACTTTCCGAAGAAATAAAAATAGATCTACCGAAACTACGATCATGAGCAAATGAATAAATATACTCTTGAAAAATAAGTGGATATAGGAAACGGTGTTGTTGATATTTTTCTAGCTGTAAATATTTTAGGATTTCCTTCATTTGAAATTTTAATCAAAAGTAGAAAATTTTTTGGGTTATCAAATGATACATAGTACGATATAGTCAAAACAAGCTATTCTAGTCAGAATAGATACCTCGTAGACAGGTAAAATTATCAACAGATTCTCTACCCTCTCCTTATTCCTATTCATTTACTTTCATTCGTCTATGTTATAGGATAAACAAGATGTTTAGAAATCTTTTATTTTATAAACCTAATCGCTCTTTTGATTTAGGAAAAACTTTTTTAATCAATATACTGCTTCTTTTACACACGTATTTTCATTCCATACTAAAGAATGTTAATAGTTAGGATTCATTAAAAAATATAGATCCACTCATGGGGAAAAAGTCTTTCCCGTATCAGGCACTAATTTATTTTTAACGTCTAATTAGATCGGTAAATTATTCAAATTAAGAATAAAAGCTGGTTGCTTTTTATTTCTAATAATGATTGAAGCCCTGGGGCCTTATCCGTCTATTCATCCGACCAAACTTTATTTTGTTCCGTTGCAAGAATTCAAAAAGATTTTATACCAATCCTAGAGAAATAAAATATCCTCAAAACTCTCTATTGATACGACATGCTATTTTTTCCATTTATTCCCTTTTATGGATCAGTCGTGGTCTTACAAACTAATGGTATGGACGAATTTTTCACTTCACCAAATGTGTAAAAGATTATAGTCGCACTTAAAAGCCGAGTACTCTACCGTTGAGTTAGCAACCCGAATAAAATAGAGATTAAATAAAACTTCAAATAAAAACTAAAGGATGTATAGATACAATCGATCAAAATAAATTAAATTTAAATAAAGAAAAAGAAGATTCGACGAGCTAATCAAATAAAATGCTAAGCTAATAAATCTATAAAAACAGGTTTTCTAAAAGATTCGAAACATCAACTAAAAATGATTATAGGAAAATACAAGAAATTCTCATATAAAAGAAAAAATATACATAATTTTGTAAATTGATAAAGTACCTTTTGTGTTATTTACCCCTTTTAGTAAAAAACCTCTTGTATCAAAAAAGGATCGTTTTTTAATTTCATCAATATAAATGTAATAAGCAAAGTGAATTCTTTGTTAATTAACTAAGTTACAATGAAAACTACATAATTTAAGGAAATATCTAAATTTGATATTTAATAAGATGAATATACTAATCTTTTGTCATTCTAATCCATCGAATTCAACATAAACAATGATAAATATGAATACAGCAGAAAAAAAGGAGGGGGATTAAAAAAAATTAAATAACAAAAATTTCAACCTTTGATTTATTCCTAAAAATGAAAAATAAACCATTAGTACTCATAACTCAAGTTGAATAATTATTCAAACAGTTAAACATAAAATTTTTAGTCACTTTTATTTACTGAGTAGTCTTTACTCCCTTATCTTTATCTCATTTAAAACTCTACTTGGATTCTTTAATCTGATCCAGCCAATGAGACTATCAAGACAATGAAAATGGTGTTTACTTTTTATTAGATCCTTTATTATCCTTAATTTTTAATAATTGGGTTTAGACATTACTTCAGTGCTTCTTAATTCTTTCAAAATGACAGCAACAGACCCTTGATTTCTTTTTAGCAAAGAATCCTATAAACAGTTAATTCTCGCGCTATACACTTTGAGTCAAAAAAATTTTGATTAATTACAACAAGTTTTCTTTTGAATTAGAAACTTGTTAAACTTGGATCTTTTATATTTCTATATCATATAAGATATATTTACGAAGTTGTTTCAATTGATTAGCATTAACCCTAGATCCTCTTCTCAAAAAATAAAATTATCCTTTCTACTCGAGCTTCATCGTAAACTATTTATAACCCAACAAAAATGGAGGGTTCAGATGTAACAGAACAAACAATGTCGAGCCAAGAGCACCCTAATTTATCGATAAATTAAAAAATGGTGGATTTTTAATCCACAACGGACCGTGTCCTTCAAGTCGCGCGTTGCTTTCTACCACACCGTTTCAAACGAAGTTTTACCATAGCATTTCTCTAATTTGGAACGGGTATAGAATTGATTCAATTCAATCATATAATCATGAATAGTCATTAATTCAACTGCCCCCAGACATCGTAATCTAGGCCTTGTCTTTAGGCCTTTTCTTATATATTATTATGATGTATGTAACGATTTTTCGTAAAAAGTCTTAGAAAGGGAACATATTTAACATACATAAATCATATCATCATATATATAATATATATATAAATAATAAATATATGTAGACAGACTAGATTAAATCATTTCCTACTTTTTCAAGGATTTCACTTAGAACGATTCATTAGATCAAAAAAATAAAAAAATAAGAAAGAAATAAATTCTTTCATGCAATGTATAAAAAAATTAAGATGTGAATCTTTATTCTTTTCATCTAAATTACAAAATACCTAAATAAAAAAAATGAGATTATAACACACAAATTTAGAATAAAAAAGATAGGGTAACTCCTATCATTACCTTATCTTTTTTATGGAAATAGAAAGAATATAAAAATTAGATGTGCTGGGACGAAAGGATTCGAACCTTCGACTAGCGAGACCAAAACTCGGTGCCTTACCACTCGGCCACGCCCCATTTTAATTTATAATTTACGCCAAGAACCCATAATATTGATATTGCTATTAGTTCTTTGTCAATTCTAACCCAAATCTATATAGATATAGATTGTTACTATAATTTTGTACATATACATATAAATTATAGAATTCAACTTAATTTATTGATCATTACATAGAATTAAATTAAGATATATATTGTATGAAAGGATAATTTATTTTCCTTTTAGAATAAGGATTTTTTGTCTATCTTACTTTATTCTTTTTTACTTAAATTCTATCAAAATTTTAATTATCTCCAAGAACAAAATGTTTGTTATACTGTTAATTTGATCTGTATTAATTCTGTCTTTTATTTGAATAGTTTTTCTTCGACAAATTACCAGAAGCCTATTATTTTATAAATCCAATCGTATATTTTATGCTAGTCATACTTTTGCTTTTTTTTTCTTAGCTTTTGTTTGGCAAGCTACTATAAGTTTTCGATGATATAGTTTAATAATATACTAGAAAATGAATTATTTCTTCGATAAAATTTTAAAAACTTAAATAAATATAAATAAAAAATATAAATAAAGTCATAAAGACGGAAAGAGAGGGATTCGAACCCTCGGTAAACAAAAGCCTACATAGCAGTTCCAATGCTACGCCTTGAACCACTCGGCCATCTCTCCGACATAATAATTATATACCAAAAATTGATCGAATAACGAATGATTCATATTCCATTCTATATTTTTGGATATATATGATCAATCCCGTTTAACTATACATTGCAAAACAAATAAAAATAGAAATTTTATTGATAAGACCTTTTCAATTGTAGCCAATATCTTATTTATTGCAAATAATTCCGACAGCTGCAGGAAAAAACAGGCATTTACCTATTACAGAAGTAATGTGATTTGATTTTTTTATTTATCTTGGTCTTCCAAGACACAAAATTTGGATAAATTTTTGAAATAAATCGGTGCTTGTTGAAGGTGAAGTTTGGAAATGGAATAATTTCTTCTATCGTGTATTCTTGATTAATGCAATCTAAGAATTATACTGAAGCGCATAATTAGTTAAAAATCATGAGGGTATTTAAAAAAAAATGAATTATTAAAAAATCAAATTATATATATTTAAATTATATAAATTAAAATTATATATTTAAATTATATATATTTATAATTTATTATTTTTATTATAATATATATTATAAATATATATAATATTCTAGACTAAAGCAAAGAATAGAATAATATTCTAGACTAAAGCAAAGAATAGAATTCATTTTTTTAAATTTAGCCTCCTCAGTCAAATAAAAAATGAATCTTTAATTAAATATCTAAATTATTCAAATTTATTGTAACATATACCGTGATCTTTTTTAGTAATGGCTGCTCGCGTAATTTGGAATAGAATAATTCACATCATCAGGTTGTACAAAAAGATCATTTTGGCATAAATCAAAAGCTAAAAAAAGATTTTATGATATTCAAATAGTCCGTTAAGCACCCAATGACTATGTTATAATAAATCCGAACACTTGCCCCTGATTAACTTCTAGATCATAATTGTTCTAGTAAAGAACTAAAGAAAATAGATAATATGGGGAGATAGAAAAATAGAAGAGAAAAACCAATTAATTATAGAATAGAAATATCTCTCAAAGGTTTACTAATTATTTAACTGTTAGCAGGTCCATTTGTATGTGTTGTCTGGAAAGGGGAGGACTAAATAATTATTCGTTCGCTGGAACTAGAAATAAAAAATTACCGGGTCATTTTTCAAGAACAATAGTTAAAGGACCTGATACTACCACTTGTATCTGGAAACTATAATGCCGATGTTCACGATTTCGATAGCTATACCAGTGATTTGGAAGAGATCTATCGAAAAGTATTTAGTGCCAATTTCAGTCAACTCTCCATCATATTCCTTTGGTTGAGCAACATGTATTTCTACGGTGCTTATTTTTCTAATACAGCCTTTTTTTTGGTCAATAGTAGGTCAAGAAATATTGAATGGTGATGTGGTCGGGGGTTTCCGAAGAATACAAATAACCTCAGGTTTTTCAGATTTGACGAGCATCTGGAATAACTAGTGAATTACAACTATATTGTACTGCAATTGATGCATAGGTCTTTGCAGCGTTAATGCTTTTTGCTGGTTGGTTTCATTATCATAAAGTTGTCCCAAAATTTACTTGGTTTAAAGATGTAGAATCTATGTTAAATCACCATTTAACGGGGCTACTAGTACTTGGATCTATTACTTGGATCTATGGCAAGGTAATATTTTTCACAGTTTAATAAATCTTCCATTTATTTAATTAGTTGGCTAAGAGATTATTTACGGTTAAACTCTTCACAACTTATCAATGGGTATAACCCTTTTGTTTTTGTATGAAGAGTTTATCGGTTTGAGCGTAGATGTTCTTATTTGGACATCTTGTTTAGGCTACTAGATTTATGTTCTTAATTTTCTGGCTGGATATTGGCAGGAATTGATTGAAACTTTAGCATAGGCTCATGAACGCACACCTTTGGTCAATTTTATTTGATGGAAAGATAAACCTATGGCCCTTACGCGACTTTCTTTATTGCCTCTACATCAGGCAAATTTTGCTAATGAATGTGTTATATCTGTGATAATCTAATTTATTTCGATGGAGAGAAGGCCTCTTTTATATTTCTACATCTAGGATTCGACTTGTATCAACTAAATAGGACCTGTTATGGCAAAAAAAAGTTTGATTCAGAAGGAAAAGAAGAGGCAAAAGTTGGCACAGAAATATCATTTGATTCGTCGATCCTCAAAAGAAGAAATAAGTAAAAAAGAAAAAATAAGTAAAGTTCTATCATTGAATGACAAACAGGAAATTTATGGGAAGTTACAATCCCTACCACGGAATAGTGCACCTACACGCCTTCATAACCGTTGTTTTTCAACCGGAAGGCCAAGAGCTAACTATCGAGACTTTGGATTGTCTGGACACATACTTCGTGAAATGGTTTCTGCATGTTTGTTACCAGGAGCAACAAGATCAAGTTGGTAAGGATTAACATTTCATTTCTACGGTCGATGATCAGAATGTGCCCCTTTATCATTCTGTATAAATAAATATTATCATTCTGTATAAATAAATAGTACGTTTATATAGAATGGTAAAGGGGCACATTAAATCCTTCTTTTATAATTATATATTATATTATAATTATTTCCGCGCGGAGTAGAGTAGTTTGGTAGCTCGCAAGGCTCATAACCTTGAGATCACAGGTTCAAATCCTGTCTCCGCAACATCTTTGTTTCATTTTATCCAAAAATTGGGTGTTTGGCTCTGGTAACTAGTAATTAATTATATACCATCCGAAGTAGTGGTAGGAAAGAGATAAAGGGAGGAGGTATAGACTCAATTACACCATCATAACCAATTATACCCAATCCTTTAGTATATTCAAAATATTACTTTATCTTGGGCGGATAGCGGGAATCGAACCCGCGTCTTTTCCTTGGCAAGGAGAAATTTTACCATTAAACTATATCCACATTTTTTATTCGTGATATACAATATATTCATACATATATTATCATATATATCAATATTCTATTTGTGCAGTGTCAGGTCAGAGACTCTCTTTCTTTAAAGTAGTTCCAAGCATTTTTTAATCTGAAATCTACTTAAAATTATATTATATATTATATTGTATTTTTATACAAGAAGTTTGACCCCCCTATAATTTTTGGAAGTATTTCATTTTTGGATCTAAGACCAAGAGGTTCGAGAGATGAAAGAATTAAGGATACCGACCAGAAAGACTAACCCAATCCATAATGATGTACCGACAAATACAATATTTTTGTTACTTGACTAACCATCAGGAGAAGCAAATACTATGGGTATGCTAATCAATAAGATTGATGAAGTAGCAATTAAAGCAGTTAATTGGAAAACAAGAGTCATACTTTTTCTCCTCCAAGATACCAACAAAGACACTATACCATTTGCTATCAGCCAAAAACTTTTAAGAAAATACATCATCAAGGGATTTTAGTTTAACACAAATTTATTGTACTTATTACTACCCTTTTTACTACTATATTCGTACATTAAATAAGGGGAATTTTTATTTTACAAATGAAAATGCTATATTCTATCTATGGATAGATCGGTAGATTCACACCTGAGATCTTTTGACCATTAATAGTGGTATCTACCCCCTATGGCCCCATGTTATAATTATTTTTAGGAGAGATGGCTGAGGGGTTTAAGGCCCCGGTCTTGAAAACCGGTATAGTAAAGAACTATCGAGGGTTCGAATCCCTTTCTCTCCTTTTTTTTTCATTGAATAAAAATTTCTATATTTATTTTGCCCGGATTTGGCCAAGTAAAGGGAATAGTTCGGCTATCCCACCTAGCCAAGCCATAAAAATAGATTAAATAGAAATGAATTGGAAAAAAATAAAAGAAATTTGTCATTCCTATTTTAATTCAAGCCTTAAATAAATCTCCTATCTCATTTCAATTAATAGGGGTCATATAAAGAATAGGCTCAAAATCACAATCAATTCCTTTTTTCAAATCTTGCCGCAGCTTCACGAGCCCTTACTACATGCCACAAATGAGAAGAAGAATCTTAAAACAAAATGATAGATAGCTAATCAACTTCTAGGAGAGACATAATTGACGTCATTAATCTCGGTAGATATGCCCTCTATAGAATTTAAAGAACCTAAACTATAATATAGATAAGCTTCCCCAGACCATACATGTCCACCGATTATATCTTCTAAATCATCCACACTAATAATCCACCTTTAACCTTCCAAAAGGGGATTTTAGTAAATAACCAAATATGATACTTGGGCTAAGAGTCAAGTTGGTAATTTTTCTTACTGGAGCCCAAGTATCATATATGTCCCCAAAATAAAGAACTTTGAGGACTAGAAGAAAAGCCCCTAGACCCAACAAGATTAAATGAATACCCCAAATTGTGATCATTTTATTTCTATCTTTACATACATAACCAAATAACGAAAAAGATTCTTCCAGTGTCTTGGGTCCAAGAAGTACATGATAAATACTTACAAAGTTCAATACTGCAGAATAAATTAAATTAAGTATTCCAGATTCCAGATACAAAGTATGGAGGGGAGGTATCTATAACTTTCCCCAGGACCTACTCACCAACCTAAAATAGCTATATGGGGAAATAAAATTAATCCTTGTTCATACATAGGATTTTCTGGTACAAAAAATGAGCCACTTCAAATAGGTTCATTGCTCCAGCCCCAAAATATGATTAATCCCGTATGGACTACATGAGTTCTTAGTAATTTACCGAACAAATGCTCGGTTTTATTATTTTCTTCTAATCTAATTATCTAATTAGTTCATTTTGTTTTTTGTTCTTAATATTATGACTGAGCTTTTCTTATAAAAGCCCCTTATTGGATTTGAACCAATGACTTACGCCTTACCATGGCGTTACTCTACCACTGAGTTAAAAGGGCTTCTTGTATTTAATTCTCAAATGAATTACTATATATATATAAAATATATATAAATAAATTCTAATTATATATAATATAATATTAAATATAATTTTATTTATATTATATTATAGTTATATTTATTAGTAGATAAAATCTTTATATCAAGATATTATATATGTAGTATAATCATAATGGTTTTAGTAGCTTGATTTTTGAATAATTAAATGGATTTGCCTAACAAATTAAGGTAAAATTAATTATTTCAAGACCGGCCTAAATTTTTTATATTGACAATTTCAACAAACTCATCATACTATGATCAAAGTATGAGGGCAGTCAGACAAGTTTGCCCCCATCGTCTAGTGGTTAGGACATCTCTCTTTCAAGGAGGTAAGGGGGATTCGAATTCCCCTGGGGGTAGGGTACTACTAAAATTAAAGGAAATTGATCATGGATTACCAATAAGTCTAAAATTTATTCTTGCTGGGTCGATGCCCGAGCGGTTAATGGGGACGGACTGTAAATTCGTTGGCAATATGTCTACGCTGGTTCAAATCCAGCTCGGCCCAATAATTCACTAATCTATCATGAGATGGTATAAACCCCTCTGTCCTTCAGAAATATCCCATACGAAGATAAAAAAAGAATCAAACGTTCTGTTAGATACCTTAATTTTCTTGGGATTGTAGTTCAAATTGGTTAGAGCACCGCCCTGTCAAGGCGGAAGTTGCGGGTTCGAGCCCCGCCAGTCCCGACGAACCCAATATGATATCCTATAAATACATCAATTTTTTCTTTCTATCCTTAGGTGATTGTCAAAAGAGCAAGGTAGATTATAGAAAAAAAGACTGATAAATAAAGGAAATTTGGATTGATTGGGTCAGGAATAAAAATTGTGATTCGGTATGGATAAAAGAATTTACTATGTTATACTATTCAAGTCGCGGCGGTAGATTTATTTGATAGATCAAATATTGTTATTCATTATATTGATCAGATTCAAGTTCAAGAGAGAGATAATTTATTTAATTTACAAATAAAATCTTTACCATCTTTAGTCTCTAGAAGATTAAATCCCGAATTATTGTGAAATTAAAAAAACCAATTAGATTATGGAAATAAATATTCTTGCATTTATTACTACTACACTATTTATTCTAGTTTCTACTGCTTTTCTACTTATCATTTATGTAAAAAGAGTCAGCCAAAATAATTAATTCATTTTAATATTTTAATTTTCAAATGAATTTGAATGAAACTTTCCTTCTGAATTCTTATCAAAATAAAAAATTGACTAAGTCAAATGAAAAGTATTTCAATTTCCCGCCTTAACTTTAATGAATTGAGCGGACTATAACTAGAATCGGCAGTACTCTAAGAGATAGATAGTATGATATAAAGAAATATATGAATCTTTCTTTATATCATACTATCTCTTAGTCTATAAAGTTGTAATCTAAAATAATTCTTATAGTAGGAATTCTAAATTTTTTCTTTCCTTAGTAAATTCGCATAAGGAATCTTACTTATTTTTAACGTCCGAACCGTGATATTAATAAATAAGTCGATTAAGCATAAATCTCAAATTAGAAATCAAACTGCTTAATATGTGACCCGACCTGTCCGAGTCAATATCTTATTATTCCATAGTCTTTTATTAGACTATTACTATTTCTATATTATTTATTATTAATCGAAGGGAATCAAAAAGTCTTGATAGAGGAGCTATCAATATCAATATGTTATATATATGAATACTAAATCCGAACGAGGATTCACAATCTTTTCTTTTAGAAAATCTTCAGACGATATACTTAGAATCAAACAAAGTATCAATGGTCCCTTTCCTATGCTTCTAACGGAAAAAATTCTGCGAATCAGAAGAGAAGAAGATATTTTGCGTTTTTGTTAATGTTGATTAGGCGACACCCGGATTTGAACTGGGGAAAAAGGGATTTGCAGTCCCCTGCCTTACCCACTCGGCCATGTCGCCAAAAGGATACAAAATATATTAAAATTTTCCTAGATTAGTTTTTGAATAAAATATGATATTTTATTCAAAAACTAATAAATTAAGTATAAAGTAAAGTAAAAATATATATCTTCTCTGTGAATCTTTTTTTTTAACAACAAAAATCCGAGACTCTTAAAGAATTTTCACGATAGACCATAACAATTATTTATAGGATTTAATGGTTCCTAAAAACGGATTTATCTTTTTGACTATCTGTATTTAGTACAGTCATTTAATTTAGTAATCAAAATAGTAGTAGTAAGCAATAGAAAAGACTAATAACTTCTTCATCTATCTATGGACAATCTACAGTAGAGGATAAGG